GAATTTCCCATTTATCAAAAAATCCCATTCTTTTCTCATTCTGCATTGAATCATATGAATCGATCTAGCAATGATGGAATTTGGATTCTGTTTACTGAATCACATGAAATTTTACCCAACTCCATATATATGGAATGTATGAAATACGTATGAACGGAGGAAAAAAGATGATTTTAGACTTAATTTTAGACTTAGTTAAATTGGAATTTCTAAGAGACATATCCAAACGGAAAGGGATTGATAAATTCCACTTAGAATTATGGAGTTTTTTTATTTTGTCTAGAATAGAAAATTCACTTTATACCATTATTATGATATTACATATTCCAATCCGATTGGATATCAGAAAAATAAATGGATTCGGGATTTGATCCATTCACGGAGATAAAGACATAATAATCAGAAACAATATAACAATAGAAAGTGCATTTTTTGAGTACTTAACTCTTTCGTGAATTCCATTGTTCCAAAAATGATTTGCGGAGAACTCCTTTTTCTTTTTTTCGTAGAATTTTTATTTTTAGAATACGATTGAAGTGCACAAGAAGGCTTGTATTTATTAAACCCGCGCTGCTATAGCTATCTATCCATACATCGCTCTCCTTTATTGCATACTTCTACTCGGGACAGCACGTGTCGTACTCTATCAAAATTTCTATTTTCTCTTCAATCTAATCAATCAAAATTGCAGTACGACAAGTGTGCGCCAATTCCCTATAAACGGGCATCATACACAAATAATATACCCCATAAGCTAACTGTGGAACACAACTTATGTTTGGGGTTTACATATACTAATAATTGACATTATAATTGAAATTGAGTTGAGAAGGTTTTTTTTTTCAATAAAAAATCAAGACTGATTAGTTATATATATATATCAATTTGGATTTTCTTATATCATTTATCATTACGGAAAGACAATTTGAGATGTAAATCCAAGAGTGGGTCATGAATTTACAGTCATATAGTTAATGGTTCCAATTTGTTCTGAATTTTGGCTTTTGTAACTGAAAAAAATTCCCATTTGGTTTTTTAATAGAAAAGAGAGGTATTTAGATATTGGGTGTTTTGAGATACTATAAAATTAATTGAAGGGAAGGAGCCGGCCCCCCAAAAAAAAACAAATAACAAATAAAGGGGAATATTTTCATCGATTTGGTATCGTTTTGGCGGCATGGCCGAGCGGTAAGGTGGGGGACTGCAAATCCTTTTTCCCCAGTTCAAATCTGGGTGTCGCCTGATTAACAAAAGACAAGACTCGAAATCCCTTATTCTTTATTCTCCTTTGCTGTTATAACTCGCCGAATTTTTCCCAGCAAAACACGCGTAGTCTTGAGACTTTCTTGATTGGAAACAGCTGGGGGTTCCCTTCTTTAAATTAAAGTGCCGTAATTCGTTGTATTTAGGATTCAAGGAAAGATTGTAGTAGTGGAAGGGCTATCATATCAAATAAAGAGTTACCGATTTTTTCCATTACTAATGTCGTGTCTACTGGCCGGGTCTTGAATTAGATTGGATGGATAATTGGCTTTTTTCTTTTACTTAATGATAATGAAGGACAAGAAAAATAAAGAATAGGTATCAGTATTCCTACATATATATATTAGTAGCATTCCCTTTGATACTTCAAAAGAAAAGCGTAACTGCAGTTTAATTTTTCATATTTATTGGAGTCTTTCATCAAGGGTGTTGGGTCAGAATCCCCTTTTGACTCTGCACCTGTGATTCCACTATTATTAATAAACACTAATGGAATAATTCCTTCATATTCAGAGAGATAGGGGACATAATTCACATGGATATAGTAAGTCTCGCTTGGGCTGCGTTAATGGTAGTCTTTACATTTTCCCTTTCACTCGTAATATGGGGAAGGAGTGGACTCTAGAGATACTACGAATTGAGTTGGGGAATCAAATTGTATCACTTTTTTATAGATCGTTTTGCAAAGCATAAATAATCTTTATTAATTATTTAATATATTGAATTCATTAATTTAATTCAATTTCGAATTAAAAAATGGAATTAATAAAAATATCTTCATTTCGAAATTGTATTGGCTTTTATTTCTGCTGTGCTTTATTGACGCGTTTGCTATCATGGCTGAAGGATTCAAAATCGATAGAATAACCCTTTTCGAATTTCGAAATCCGAAGAAGTTACCATAGAACTCCTTGGATTATCTGTAAACCGCGCAATCAATTACTTCTTTGAAATGCTAAAAAAAAGATGACTTTTTAATTTTCTATAAATTAGAAAATAATAAGAGTTGCCTTGCGATTATTTCAGATTGATTGGAATCAACAAAAATCAAATAGATAAAGGAAACAAATAGATGAAGCAAAGAAATAGAATTGAGATACTATGTACATTCCATATATTTAATTGATATTAACATTTATGAAGATCCATATACATATTGTAGATTGATCTCGATTCAGTTTGTATCTTTCTAGATTACAATAATAAAAATGGATAGTATGGTCGAACGATTCATTTT